TTTATATGTTTAAAATTTTAGTATTCAGGAAGAATCTTATATTTTTTCCTCATGTTTTTAGGCTATTTAAAATATAAAAAGCGTAAATAAAAAAATGTATATGTTATATATAATGTGTGGTGGCATAAGTCAACCCTATCAAAACTTGTTGACTTTGATGCGCTTGGTAGAGCCTTCCTTGGTTTAGGGGTTTGACAAGGAATAACAGGATTTTCTGAGCGTAGGGGGTAGGGGGGTTTGTCGCGCAGAAACCAAAAGGGGGGCATATAGTATAAGTATGAGCTGGATAAGGATATATTATGCACTTGAGATAAGTTATGTAACTCTTAATATATGTCTGTAAATCATTCATTCACATAATCACATGCAAGGAAAATGATCAACCTTAATTTAACAGTTGAGCTCTGCACTCTGAAATGCAAAATGAAAGGAAACCTAAAAAAGAGAACGTTATGCATATAGATGAGTGCTAGCATGGTGGGTAACGAAACATGTGAACTACACCAATAGCCGGATGCCAGTATAGATTCATTAAAGTGGGAGAACCAGACATGTCCCCTAGAAAGGTGAATCAGATGCAAGGAATAATTCACTAAATACCGTAACCTCAATTTTAGTCCCTGATTCTTATCATGCATGATTATCAATTATATAAACTGGTTGGTGGTTTCTTACTACATTAAAATTTACACAGTAGATGTTAGTTGGGTTATGCAAGGAAGATGGTTTAAATAAATTTTAAGTGAATAATACATCAAATATGTTTAAAATAGTTTAATGGTAAGAATTAATTTATATGTATTATGTATACCTTAAAAATTAGTACCTGCTTTATGGTCTAATTATTAAATTGGTGATAATACATAAATGTACTAATACATATATGTAATATTATGCATAATATGTATTATACCATAATGGTATAACAGAAAATAGTTTAATTTAGAATTCTGGCTTTGGGAGCCAGTGGTGAGAGTTAAAATCCCTCTTTTCTGGTATAATGACTAGTAATTAGGATATGGTTCTCTTATATCTAGTACATAAGCCGGGCGGATTTTAAAAATTTGGCGTTGAGATTTAAAAAATTTGGCGCTAGGGGGGATTTTAACCTCCGATCTTCGGATTACAAGACCGATGCTTTGAACTAAGCTACTAGGGCAAGCTCATTTTAATGCTTTATTTTCTAGTCATCCTGCTAGTGGTATTAAGACAAGAAATAGCGCAAAATATAGGATTGATGCGATTTGTCCAATAATAATAAAGGGGTGTTCTACTGGTATTCCTCCAATTCACGTGAGGATTACTATGTCTGCAACAAGAGTTCAGAATAAGAATTGGGTCAGGGGTCGGAATGTTAGGCCTCGCTGTTTTGAGGTGTGCAGAATAGGTACTACTAGTAGTACTAGGATGGAGAATAGTAATGCTAAGACTCCTCCTAATTTATTAGGAATGGATCGTAGAATGGCGTAGGCAAATAGGAAGTATCATTCTGGTTTAATATGTGGTGGGGTGACTAAGGGGTTTGCTGGGGTAAAGTTTTCTGGGTCTCCTAGAAGATTGGGGGAGAATAATGCTAAAGATGTTAGTGCTAATAGCATTACTGCAAATCCAAGAAGGTCTTTATAGGAAAAGTATGGGTGGAAAGTGATTTTGTCAGCGTCAGAGTTTAAACCGGCTGGGTTGTTTGATCCTGTCTCATGTAAGAATAAAAGATGGATAATTGTTACTGCGGCAATAACAAACGGGAATAAGAAATGGAAGGCAAAGAATCGTGTTAGTGTTGCGTTATCTACTGAAAAGCCTCCTCAGATTCATTGGACTAGCATGTCTCCTACATAGGGGACTGCTGATAAAAGGTTGGTAATTACTGTAGCACCTCAAAATGATATTTGGCCTCATGGTAATACATACCCTACGAAAGCGGTTATTATAACTAGGAGTAGGAGGACTACTCCAATGTTTCAGGTTTCTTTGTAAAGGTAAGATCCATAATATAGTCCTCGGGCAATATGCATATAAATGCAGATGAAGAAGAAAGATGCTCCGTTGGCGTGTATATTACGGATTAGTCAGCCATAGTTTACGTCTCGGCAGACGTGTACTACTGATGAAAAGGCGGTAGAAATGTCTGATGTATAGTGTATAGCTAGGAATAGGCCAGTGAGAATCTGGGTAATTAAACATAGTCCTAGTAGGGATCCAAAGTTTCATCATACTGAGATGTTTGAAGGGGCTGGGAGGTCTACTAGAGCGTCGTTGGCGATTTTAATTAGTGGGTGGGTTTTTCGTAGGCTTGCCATTAGTGGTTCTTGTAGTTGAATAACAACGGTGGTTCTTCAAGTCACTAGTCTCAGTTAAAATCTGAGTAGGAATTATGACTTATCTTATAACATTACTGTTAATAGCTTTGATTGTCGGGTTGGTTGCTGTGGCCTCTAATCCTGCACCTTATTTTGCTGCTTTTGGGTTGGTGGTGGCAGCGGGGGTTGGGTGTGGCGTGCTTGTTGGTCATGGTGGTTCTTTCTTGTCTTTAGTTCTTTTTTTAATTTATTTAGGGGGGATGCTTGTAGTATTTGCCTATTCGGCAGCCTTAGCTGCAGAGCCTTTCCCTGAGGCTTGGGGGGATCGTTCTGTGGTTGGTTATGTTTTGATCTATTTATTAGGGGTCGGTTTGGTAGCCGTGGTTTTTTGGGAAGATTGATATGAGGGGTCTTGGGTTGTTATTGATGGTTTGAAAGAGTTTTCCATGCTGCGTGGGGATGTAGGTGGTGTTGCTATAATGTACTCGTCTGGGGGCGGTATACTAGTTATTTGTGCATGAGTATTATTATTAACTTTGTTTGTAGTGTTGGAGTTGACTCGTGGTCTTGGTCGTGGGACTCTTCGGGCAGTTTAGACTATTACTAGTAGGATAGCAATTGTTGTGGAGAGGAGAAAAATTGTTAGGTAAGTTTTAATTATTCCACGTTGGATATCGCTGACAGTTTTAGCTATTTTAATTTGTGTGGAGGAGGTCCCTTTTGGCCCTACAGCTTCGAACCAGGTTTGATCTACTAGTTGTGTTGCAATTGTTTGGCCTAGAATTAGGTTAAATTTTGGGATTAGTCGGTGAATAATTGCTGGGAAGAAGCCTAGTATGTTTGAGAAATGGTGTGGTAGGGTTATGGGTTTCGTTTTAAATTGTTTGTTGGTTAGTATTGTGAGCTCTATGGCTGTTAAAAGTCCAATAATCGTTACTGCAAGAGCAGCTAGTTTAAGTATAAGGGGTATAGTTATAATTGGTGTTTTTAATGGTAGAAAATTAGAGGTAATAATTAAGCCTGCAATGATGCTTCCTCAGGCAAGTCGTTTAATAGGGTTAATTACGGATGGGTTATTTTCGTTGATAGGAGACAAAGGTAAAAATCGGGGTGTGCCCATTGTAACAAAGAAGATGACTCGAAAGCTGTAGACAGCGGTGAATGATGTGGCAATTAGTGTTAAGGTGAGGGCTCAGGCGTTTAGGTATGAGGTGTTTAGTGCTTCAATAATGGCATCTTTTGAGAAAAAGCCGGCTAAGAAAGGGGTGCCTGTCAGTGCTAGGCTGCCAATGGTTAAACAGGTTGAGGTGAATGGTAGAAGGTTTTGTAGTCCTCCTATTTTTCGAATGTCTTGTTCGTCATTTAAGCTGTGGATGATTGACCCTGAGCATAGGAAAAGCATAGCTTTAAAGAATGCGTGGGTGCAAATATGCAGGAAGGCTAGTTGGGGTTGGTTGAGGCCAATGGTGACTATTATAAGACCAAGTTGGCTAGATGTGGAGAAGGCTACAATTTTTTTGATGTCATTTTGGGTTAGGGCGCAGGCAGCGGTAAATAGGGTTGTTAGTGCTCCTAGGCATAGGCAAATTGTGAGTGCAAAGCCATTATCTTCTATGATAGGGTGAAGTCGGATAAGGAGAAAAATTCCAGCAACGACTATGGTGCTGGAGTGAAGTAGGGCAGAGACTGGTGTAGGACCCTCCATAGCGGAGGGTAGTCATGGATGGAGGCCAAATTGGGCTGATTTACCAGTAGCTGCTAGGATTAAACCAATAAGTGGGAGGGTTGTGTCAGATGTCTTTGATAAAAAAAAGATCTGTTGGATTTCTCATGAGTTTAGGTTTATGGCAATCCAGGCTATGCTTATGATCAAGCCAATGTCTCCAACGCGGTTATATAATACAGCCTGGAGGGCTGCGGTGTTAGCATCTGCTCGGCCATATCATCAACCAATTAGGAGAAAAGATATGATGCCTACGCCTTCTCACCCAATAAAAAGTTGAAATATGTTATTAGCGGTTACAAGAATAATTATGGCTACTAGGAATAATAAAAGGTATTTAAAGAATCGATTCATATTTGGGTCAGAGTGTATGTATCAGGATGCAAATTCAAGGATTGATCAAGTAACATAAAGAGCAATCGGGGTAAAGATGAGGGAGTAGTGGTCGAATTTGAAGCTGATGTTAATATCAAAAATAGCTGTGTTCATTCAGTGTCAGTTAGTGATAATAGTTTCGGCTCCTTGGTCTAAAAATAGCATTAGGGGGAGAAGGCTGATAAAAAAGGCGGTGCTGACAGCTATTTTAACGTGTGTTGTGGCTCAATCTGGGTTTTTAGGAGTCGGGCTTAGCGTGGTTAAGAGGGGGTAGATAAGGGTTGCAATAACCAAGATTAGGGAGGAAGATATGATTAGGGTTGTTGGGTGCATAGCTTTTGCTTGGATTTGCACCAAGAGTTTTTGGTTCCTAAGACCAATGGATGAGCTGTTATCCTTCAAAAGCGCGAGAAAGCCACGGAGTTTAACCGTGGGGGAAAGAATTAGCAGTGCTTATTGCCTCGGGCCTTCCTCGGTGAGTAAGGGGATTTTAACCCCTATTCTTAGAATCACAATCTAAAGTTTTAAGTTAAACTATACTTACTAGTAACATCAGCCTCATATAAGTTCTGGCTTAATTACTAGGAGAATTACTGGGATTAAGTGTAGAACTATTAAAAGGTGCTCTCGGGTATGAAAAGGAGGAAGTCCTGTAATATGGGTTGGTGTTGGACCTCGTTGTGATATGAGGAATAGGTATAATGAGTAGCCGGCGGTAATTAGTGTTCCAATGCCCGTTAACAGAATAGTTCAAGGGGACCAGTTGAATAGTGTTGTAATAATTATAATTTCTCCTATAAGGTTTGGGAGGGGTGGTAAAGCTAAATTAGCTAGGTTGGCAATAAATCATCAGACTGCTGTCAGGGGAAAAATAACTTGAAGTCCTCGGGCCAGTACTATAGTACGGCTATGAGTTCGTTCATAAGCAGTGTTGGCTAAGCAGAATAGTGCTGAAGACACTAATCCGTGGGCAATTATTAAAATAATTGCCCCTGTAAATCCTCAGGGGGTTTGAATAAGAATTCCCCCTGCTACCAGGCCTATGTGACTGACGGATGAATAAGCAATTAGGGATTTTAAATCTGTTTGTCGCAGGCAGATTGAGCCGGTCATGAGAATGCCCCATAGTGCGAGAATAATAAAGGGGTACGCGAGTTCTTTTGAGAGTGGGTCAAGCATAATTATTATTCGTATTAAACCATATCCGCCTAGTTTTAGTAGAACTGCAGCCAGAACTATTGATCCTGCCACTGGGGCTTCAACGTGTGCTTTGGGTAATCATAGGTGTACTCCGTAGAGGGGTATTTTAACAAGGAATGCAATAAGGCATCCGGCTCATCAAATACTATGACTTCAGGAGTTAAGTGTTAGGGGTTGCGAATACTGTAAAATTAGTATTGAGAGGGTACCTGTTGATTGTTGTAAAAGTAGTAGCGCCACTAATAAAGGCAGGGAGCCTGCTAGGGTATAGAACAAGAAGTAAGTTCCGGCGTTTAGGCGTTCGGTCTGATTTCCTCAGCGGGTAATGATAATTAAGGTTGGGATAAGGGTTGCTTCAAATATAACGTAGAATATAATAATTTCTGTGGCACCAAATGCTATAATTAGGAAAGTTTGAAGAGAGGCCAGGAGGGTAATATATAGGCGTTGTCGACTAACAGGCTCTGGGTTAATATGGTTTTGGCTGGCTAAAATTATTAATGGAAGTAGTCAACATGTGAGGGCTAATAAAGGGGTAGAGAGAGGATCTGTAGCCAGGTAAAGGCTTGAGGATGACCATCCTGTCTCTGAGGTTGATTTAAATCAGGTTAGGCTAATTAAAGCAATTAATAGGCTGTGTGCGGTGGTAGCGGATCATAATCATTTAGGGGTTGTTAATCAAATTGTTGGGAATAGCATAATTGTTGGAATTAGTACTTTTAGCATTGTAAGAGGTTGAGGTTCTGTAGGCGGTCCGTTCCGTGAGTTCGGGCTGTGGCTACTAAGAGGGCTAGCCCTGCACTGGCTTCACAGGCGGAGAAAGCTAGTAGAAGTATTGGGGCTGTAGAGAATATGGTTGATTCAAATTGTATGGTTCAAAGGGCGAGTGCAATAAACAGTGATAACATTATTCCTTCTAGGCATAAGAGGGCGGAGAGTAAGTGGGTGCGGTGGAATGCGAGGCCTATTAGTCCTAATATAAAGGCTGAACTAAAAGTAAAGTGTACGGGTGTCATAAGGGGGTCGTGGAGTTGAACCACGGTCTTCTGAGCCGAAATCAGAGGTCTTACGTTAGACTAACTCCCTATTCGGCTCATTCTAGGCCTCCTTGGACTCACTCATAGACTAGTCCTAGTGTTAGAAGAATCAGGACTGCTGTGGCTCAGAAAAAGGTTCCGGCTGGGTTAATAAGTTGGTCTCCTCAAGGTAGGGGTAGGAGAAGGGCAATTTCTAAGTCAAAAAGTAGAAATAGAATGGCTACAAGAAAAAAACGTAGGGAGAATGGGAGTCGGGCTGAGCCTAAGGGGTCAAAGCCGCATTCGTAGGGGGAGAGTTTTTCTGCATCTGGGTTTATTTGAGGTAGTCAGAAGGATACAACTGCCAATACTAAAGAGAGGGCTGTTGTGATTATTAGGATTGTAATTACCAGATTCATTATCTTTCCTTGGGGTTTAACCAAGACTAAGTAATTGGAAGTCACTTGTACTAATTTAAATACTAGAAAGATATGAGCCTCATCAATAAATTGACACGTAAAGGAATAATCATACTACGTCGACAAAGTGTCAGTATCATGCGGCAGCTTCAAAGCCGAAGTGGTGCTCGGATGTAAAGTGGTATTGAATTTGACGGAGAAGACATACGGCCAGGAAGGAGGATCCGATGATTACATGTAATCCGTGAAATCCTGTAGCCACGAAGAAAGTTGAACCATAGACGCCGTCTGCAATAGTGAAAGGTGCTTCGTAGTATTCTATAGCTTGTAGGGCAGTGAAGTAGAGTCCTAATAAAATTGTTAGTGCTAGGGACTGAATGGCTTGTTTTCGTTCTCCTTCTATTAGGCTGTGGTGGGCTCATGTCACTGTTACTCCTGATGCTAGGAGGACGGCTGTGTTTAATAGGGGTACTTCAAAGGGGTCAAGTGTAATAATACCGGTGGGGGGTCAGCAGCCTCCTAGTTCTGGTGTGGGTGCAAGGCTTGAGTGATAAAAAGCTCAGAAAAATCCAAGGAAAAAGAAGACTTCAGATGTAATAAATAGGATTATTCCATAGCGTAGGCCTTTTTGGACTGGAGGTGTGTGGTGGCCTTGGAATGTTCCTTCTCGGATAATGTCTCGTCATCATTGATATATGGTGAGAAGCAGGAGAATAAGTCCAAGGGTTATAAGTGTGGTGGAGTGGAAGTGAAACCAGATTGCTAGGCCGGATGTTATTAGTAAAGCTCCGACTGCGCCGGTTAGTGGTCATGGGCTTGGATCAACCATATGATATGCATGTGCTTGGTGGGCCATTAGACGTTTTCTTGAAGGTATAAACTTAAAAGAAGTACGAACACGTAGGCTTGAATTATTGCTACTGCAACTTCTAGAAGTGTTAGGAGAAAAAGCACAATGGCAGTTAAAACTGCCACTGTGGGTATTATTGGCAGTAAAACAAATACAGCGGTAGCAATTAGTTGAATTAACAGGTGGCCGGCGGTGAGGTTGGCTGTAAGTCGGACTCCTAAGGCCAGTGGGCGAATAAGTAGGCTAATAGTTTCGATAATAATTAAAACAGGGATAAGAGGGATAGGGGTGCTTTCTGGTAAAAGATGTCCTAGGGCAACTGTCGGTTGGTTTCGTATTCCAATAATTACTGTAGCGAGTCAGAGCGGTACGGCAAAGCCTATATTTAGTGAAAGCTGTGTGGTAGGGGTAAAGGTGTAGGGTAGGAGTCCTAGCATGTTGATGGTAATTAGAAAAACCATTAATGAGGCAAATAAAAGTGCTCATTTGTGGCCGCCCACATTTAGTGGTAATATGAGTTGATTAGTAAATCGGTTAATAAATCAGCCCTGAATGGTGAGCAGTCGGTTATTAATCCATCGTGACGATGGGGTGGGAAATAGTACTCATGGCAGAGCAATTGCAACGGCAATTAAGGGGACACCTAGATATAGGGGGCTTGCAAATTGGTCGAAGAAGCTTATTGTCATGGTCAGTCTCAAGATTCAGTTTTGTGTTTTTCAGAGTCTAAAAGGGTTGGTTCATTTGGTGAGATGTGGTTTATTACTTTAGTTGGAATAATAGTAAGAAACACCAGTCATGCGAATACTAAAATTGCAAATCACGGGGCGGGGTTTAGCTGGGGCATTTCACTGGGGGTGGTTGGGAGGCACCATTCTTTGGCTTAAAAGGCCAATGCTGAAGTCCAAATTTAGCTTCCTAGTGAGGCGTCTTCTAGTATGAGGGCGGATCAGTTTTCAAAGTGTTCGAGTGGGACTGCTTCTACTACGATAGGTATAAAGCTGTGGTTTGCTCCGCAGATTTCGGAGCATTGTCCATAGAAAATTCCTGGGCGGGAGGCAATAAAAGCTGTTTGATTTAATCGGCCTGGGACAGCATCCATTTTTACACCTAGGGATGGGACTGCTCAGGAGTGAAGTACGTCTTCGGCGGAGACAAGTACGCGAATAGGGGATTCTATTGGAACAACTATTCGGTGGTCTGTCTCAAGGAGGCGGAATTGCCCGGGTGTGAGGTCTTGTGTTGGAATCATGTATGAGTCAAAGCCCAGGTTTTCATAGTCTGTGTACTCGTAGCTTCAATATCATTGGTGTCCCATGGCTTTAATTGTCAGGTGGGGATCATTAATCTCATCTATAAGATAAAGAATTCGTAAGGATGGGAGTGCAATTAAGACAAGGATTACGGCTGGAAGGACTGTTCATACAATTTCGATCTCTTGAGAGTCTAAGATGTATTTATTAGTAAGTTTTGTTGACACTATTGCAACGATAATATAAAGTACTAAAGTACTAATTAGAAACACAATTATCAGGGCGTGGTCGTGGAAGTGGAGAAGCTCTTCTATAACGGGTGATGCCGCGTCTTGGAATCCTAGTTGTGTGGGATGTGCCATTAAGCTTTAAGCTTAAGACATGCAGGAGTTTAACCTGCGATTTCACCTTGACAAAGTGGTGTAATTGACGAATTTACTAATGTCTTGTAAGGAAGTGACAGAGTGGTTATGTGACTGGCTTGAAACCAGTACATGGGGGTTCAATTCCTCCCTTCCTCGACTAATTTGATTGAACTTGGACAAACGCCGGCTCTTCGAATGTGTGGTAAGGGGGTGGGCACCCATGTAGTCATTCTACGTTTGTTATAGTTAACTCTACGGATAAAACTTCTCGTTTGGCTGCGAAGGCTTCTCATAAAATAAACAGGAATATAATTACTGCCACTAGAGAAATTAGTGAGCCAATGGAAGATACTGTGTTTCAGAGGGTGTAAGCGTCCGGGTAGTCAGAGTATCGCCGGGGCATTCCTGCCAGACCTAGAAAATGTTGGGGGAAGAAGGTGAGGTTAACACCAATAAATATTACTGCAAAGTGAATTTTAGTTCAGGTGTTGTGTAATGTGTAGCCCGTAAATAAGGGGAATCAATGTACAAAGGCTGCTATAATAGCAAACACGGCTCCTATTGATAAAACATAATGGAAATGGGCAACTACGTAGTATGTATCATGTAGCACAATATCTAGGGATGAGTTGGCTAGTACAATCCCTGTCAAGCCCCCAACCGTAAAAAGGAAAATAAAGCCCAGGGCCCATAGTATTGGGGTTTCTCATTTAATTGAGCCTCCGTGTAAAGTGGCTAGCCAGCTAAAGACTTTTACTCCTGTGGGGATGGCAATAATTATTGTTGCTGACGTGAAGTATGCACGGGTGTCTACGTCTATTCCAACTGTAAATATGTGGTGGGCTCATACAATAAACCCCAGTAGGCCAATAGCCATTATGGCCCAGACCATTCCCATATACCCAAATGGCTCTTTTTTACCTGCGTAGTAGGCTACTACGTGGGAGATAATTCCGAAGCCTGGAAGAATTAAAATATATACTTCTGGGTGACCAAAAAATCAGAATAAGTGCTGGTAAAGAATTGGGTCTCCTCCACCGGCGGGGTCAAAGAAGGTGGTATTTAGGTTTCGGTCTGTTAGAAGCATTGTAATGCCAGCAGCTAGAACAGGTAGGGATAGAAGTAGAAGAACGGCGGTGACAAGGACTGCTCATACAAACAAGGGGGTTTGGTACTGAGAAATGGCGGGAGGTTTTATATTAATGGTTGTTGTAATAAAATTAATAGCCCCCAGGATAGAAGATACACCTGCTAGATGAAGGGAGAAAATAGTTAGGTCTACGGATGCTCCTGCGTGTGCTAAGTTACCCGCTAAAGGAGGGTATACGGTCCATCCTGTCCCAGCTCCGGCTTCTACCCCAGACGAGGCTAGCAGGAGAAGAAAGGAAGGGGGCAGAAGTCAGAAGCTCATATTATTTATTCGTGGAAATGCCATGTCTGGGGCCCCAATTATTAGAGGAACAAGTCAGTTTCCGAATCCACCGATGAGGATAGGTATTACTATAAAGAAAATTATAACGAAGGCATGTGCTGTAACAATTACGTTATAGATTTGGTCGTCGCCTAGGAGGGACCCAGGTTGGCTTAGTTCAGCTCGAATTAGTAAGCTGAGGGCAGTGCCGACTATTCCGGCTCAGGCACCAAATACTAGATAAAGGGTGCCAATGTCTTTGTGGTTAGTTGAGAAGAATCAGCGGGTGATTGCCACAGGTAGGATAGCCGAAGCAGGCGGTGGGTTGTAGCCCCAAAGATAGAGGTTTAAGTCCTCTTCCTATCAAGCCTCGTGGTGTAGTACACATTAGATTGCAAATCTTAAGACGCAGACTAACGTCTGCCGGGGCTTTCCCGCCTTACTCGGCTAACGGCGGGAAAGTAGATGAATGCTCGCTGGTTTGAGCGCTTAGCTGTTAACTAAGAGTTTGTAGGATCGAGGCCTTCTCATCTAGAAAGGCTTTAGCTTAATTAAAGTGTCTGATTTGCATTCAGAAGATGTGGGATAGAGTCCCGCAGGTCTTACGCAGGAACTAGGAGATTTTAACTCCTGCTTAGAGCTTTGAAGGCTCTTGGTCTTGTTATCCTAAGTTCCTAAGAGGTTATTGTTAGGATGGCGGGGGTGATTGGTAATAATCCAAGAGTAATTACTGTAGTAGAAGCCAGAATTAAAGTTGATTGTGTTGTTTGAAGTCGTCAGGGGGTTATGGCGTTGGTGGTGTTGGGGAAAATAGTGAGTGTTATTGCGTAACACAGGCGTAGGTAAAAATATAAGCTTAATAGGGCTGCTAAGGCTATAATTGTTGCTGTTAGTGGTAGTTCTTGCTTAGTCATTTCTTGTAAAATTAGTCATTTTGGCATGAATCCAGTTAGTGGTGGAAGGCCTCCTAGTGAGAGTAAGGCTAGGGCTGTGGTTGCGGCTAAGATAGGTGTTTTTGATCACATTATCGTTAGGGTATTAATTTTTGTGGCTGATGCTATTTTTAGGGATAAGAAGGCGGTGAGTGTTATAAAAATATAAGTGACTAGGGCAAGTAGTGTAAGTTGGGGGGTGTAATGTAAGATAATAATTATTCATCCTATGTGTGCAATTGATGAATATGCTAAAATTTTACGTGCTTGGGTTTGATTTAGACCGCCTCATCCTCCTACTAGTGTTGATAAAAGGCCTAAGGTTGTTAATACTATTGGGTCAATGGTTTGTGATACTTGCATAATAAGTGCGAATGGGGCAAGTTTTTGTCATGTGGATAAAATTAGTCCTGTAAGCAGGTCTAATCCTTGGAGAACTTCTGGTAGTCAGAAGTGTATGGGGGCTAGACCAATTTTTAGTGCGAGGGCAGTGATTGTTATTGTTGAAGCAATAGGGTGAGATAAATCATTAATGGTTCATTCTCCTGTAATTCAAGCATTTGTTGTAGCGGCAAATAAAATTATTGCTGCGGCTGTTGCTTGTGTAAGGAAATATTTTGTGGTTGCTTCAACTGCTCGTGGGTGGTGTTGTTGTGCTATAAGGGGGGTGATTGCTAGGGTATTAATCTCTAACCCTATTCAGGCTATGAGTCAGTGTGAGCTGGCAAAGGTTAGGGTGGTTCCTAGTCCTAGGCTGGACAGAAGGATGAAGAATACATAGGGGTTCATTGATATGGGAGGGATTTTAACCGTCATGTTCGGGGTATGGGCCCGAAAGCTTGTTTAGCTGACCTTATCATAGAAAGTGGTGTAGAGGAAGCACCAGGAGTTTTGATCTCCTGAGTATGGGTTCAATTCCCTTCTTTCTAGGAACTGGAGGGGCTTTAACCCTCATAAGCCACTCTATCAAAGTGGTCCCTGGGCATTCGGGCACGGTTCCTCGTTACAGTTGTGGGGGGAGCCCTGCTAGTGCAATAGGAAGAGCGGTATGTCATAAGATTAGTGCTAGGGTTAGGGGGAGGAAATTTTTTCACACCAGATGTATTAATTGATCATATCGGAATCGAGGGTAGGAGGCGCGAACTCATAGGAAGACCATGGATAGCAGTGCGGCTTTAATTATTAAGTTGACTGTTGTTAGTTCCGGGATGGTTGGGGTGTGGGCTGCTCCTAAAAAGAGAATAGTGGATAGAGCGTTTATTAATAAAATGTTGGCATATTCAGCTAGGAAGAATAGAGCGAATGGGCCTCCAGCATATTCTACGTTAAAGCCTGATACTAATTCTGATTCACCTTCAGTGAAATCAAATGGGGCTCGGTTAGTTTCTGCTAGGGTTGAGATATATCATATTGTGGCGAGTGGCCAGGCCGGGATTAATAGCCAAATACTTTCTTGGGCTACATTGAAAGTTTGGAGGGTGTAACCTCCGGAAAAAATAATGATTGATAGTAAAATTAGGCCGAGGCTAACCTCATATGAGATTGTTTGGGCTACAGCTCGTAGGGCGCCAATTAGCGCATATTTTGAATTTGATGCCCATCCTGACCCCAAGATAGAGTAAACAGCGAGGCTTGAGAGGGCTAGTATAAATAGTACTCCTAGGTTTAGGTCTGTAACAGGGTGTGGTATCGGTATGGGTGCTCATAGGGTTATGGCTAGGGTTAATGCTAGTATAGGGGTTGCTAAAAATAGGAAGGGGGAGGATGTTGACGGTCGGACTGGTTCTTTAATGAACAGTTTTACTCCGTCAGCAATAGGTTGGAGAAGGCCGTAGGGTCCTACAATGTTTGGCCCTTTTCGTAGTTGTATATACCCTAAAACTTTTCGTTCAACTAGTGTGAGGAAGGCTACGGCTAGTAGGACGGGGACAATATATGCGAGTGGGTTAATTAGATGGGTTAATAGAGTGTTTAGCATAAACTAAGAAGGGGATTTGAACCCCTGGGTGAAAGGGCTTAGGCCTTTTGCAATTACCATGCTCTGCCATCTTAGTGTGGCCTTATTTTGGCGTGTTTTGAGCTCTCCCCTTGTTTAATTTAGTTGCTTTCATTAATTGGGGGTGAGGCGTGCTTATAGCATGGGCCTCTTTTTTCCGGTCCTTTCGTACTAGGAAAAATAGCGTTACAGATAGAAACTGACCTGGATTGCTCCGGTCTGAACTCAGATCACGTAGGACTTTAATCGTTGAACAAACGAACCCTTAATAGCGGCTGCACCATTAGGATGTCCTGATCCAACATCGAGGTCGTAAACCCTCTCGTCGATATGGACTCTTGGAGGGGATTGCGCTGTTATCCCTAGGGTAACTTGGTTCGTTGATCGGCCTGGGCCGGATCATAATTGGTCAGAATTTCTGTGACTTGGAAGTGTTTATTCTTGGTTTTAGGTTTATGCCCATTCCACTTGGAGGATTTCTTTTTCTCCATGGTCGCCCCAACCGAAGGTAAAACTTCATGTTCTACTAGGTTTAAACTTAATTAGGAAGTTGTTTAACATAGTTGAGGTTTGTACCTTAAGCTCCAAAGGGTCTTCTCGTCTTGTATAATTATATCCGCTTCTGCACGGATAGATCAATTTCACTGACATGACAGGGGAGACAGCTAAGCCCTCGTTTGGCCATTCATACAGGTCTTCATTTAAAAGACAAGTGATTGCGCTACCTTTGCACGGTCAAAATACCGCGGCCGTTAAACTTGTGGTCACTGGGCAGGCTGGACCTCCTATACATGGGTTTGCAGGAGGCGATGTTTTTGGTAAACAGGCGAGGCTTGTGTTTGCCGAGTTCCTTCCCTATCTTTTTGTCTTTCCTAAGGGCACTCTAGTGTGAGGTTAACGATTGGTGCTGTGAGTCTTTCTTGATTTTTTTGTATTTCACATTACACTCTTTTTTTGGGTTCGTTAGTTTCCAGTGGATAATCCGATCTGGGGTACACTTGTGCTTGGAGAGATTTTGCTCTCTTGTTACTCATTTTAGCATGGTTTCTTCCATGTTGGCATGGAATAGCCTAATATTTCTAGAGGAGTTGGATTATTTATCAGAATAATAAAAGTTTTGTCGTTTGAGCTTTAACGCTTTCTAGGCAGATGGCTGCTTTTAGGCCCACTGTGACGACTGGTTTTAAAAAGTGTGATCCTTATCCTTCTGTTTAAGGTTGTGTCCTTGGTTAAAAGGGCTGTACCCCTTTTAACTAACTCTCGTATTTTTCTCCTGTGCTTAATGTAGATATTACTTGTTTGGGCGGAGGGGTACGAGGCTGAACTTCTATTCATTTCTTAGGCAACCAGCTATCACCAAGTTCGGTAGGTCTATCACCTCTACCCGGGGCTCTTCCCACTCTTTTGCCACAGAGACGGGTTGGCTCTTAAAAGCTGTCCCGAGGTAGCTCACTTGGTTTCGGGGGTCTAAACTAAAGGTCTCTTTGCTTAAGGATTACTGGCTAAATCATGATGCAAAAGGTACAAGGTTTAAGCTTTGCTTTTTTGTGCTTATATGGGTTGTTTCATTACTTTTTCAGCTTTCCCTTGCGGTACTTTTTCTATTGCTTTTGGTGTCCTTTTCCGTCTCCCGTACTAAGGTGGAAGAATGTTTTAGTTAATTATTTATATTATTCTTGTTTTATTTATATTGTCTGATTAGTCTTGGTAATTAAGCTAGCTGTTTGGCTCAGGGCGATCCAACTTGCATGGATGTCTTCTCGGTGTAAGGGAGATGCTTTACTGTCTCAGCCACGTCCTGGGTTTGATCCAAGTGCACCTTCCGGTACACTTACCATGTTACGACTTGCCTCCCCTTGTCATTGCTTTAGTGTTATGGACTTTTGTTGCTGTGTGACAGGGGAGAGTGACGGGCGGTGTGTACGCGCCTCAGAGCCGGGTTCAAAAGGACACTCTATTTCCTTTTTACTACTAAATCCTCCTTCGAGTAGGTTTTCAGAATACTGTTCGTTATATTTTATGGTAAAAAATGTAGCCCATTTCTTCCCACTTCGTGCGCTACACCTCGACCTGGCGTTTTGGATTGTGTCCATTTAGCTTACTGTTGTTCCTTCACAGGGTAAGCTGACGACGGCGGTATATAGGCGGGGATGACTAGATGTGGTGAGGTTTAACGGGGGTTATCGGTTCTAGAACAGGCTCCTCTAGGGGGGTCTGAGGCACCGCCAAGTCCTTTGGGTTTTAAGCTAACGCTTGTAGTACCCAGGCGAACGTTTGTTGTATTATAACGTCTAGGTTTACGGCTGAGCATAGTGGGGTATCTAATCCCAGTTTGTTTCTCAGTTTTTGTGGGGTCAGGTGGGCTATATTAAAGTTACTTTCGTTTATGGACTTCGGACGCTCAGAAGCGTATGACGGCCAGGAGGCCCTTTGACTTTATTAGTACTCTCCTTAACCACCCTTTACGCCGTGCCCATCAACTAGGGCCTCTCGTATAACCGCGGTGGCTGGCACGAGTTTTACCGGCCCTTTTAACATTAACTAAGTCAAGTTTGCACTTATGGCTTAATGTCTATCACTGCTGAATTCCCTTGGGGGTGTGGCGTGGCAAGGCGTCTTGGGCTAAGTGGTTGTGCCTGATGCCTGCTCCTCGTCCCCGGGCGGGGGATTAAGGGCATCCTCACAGGGCTGCGGATACTTGCATGTGTAAATTATGTTAGAGTTGATAGTAAAGTCAGGACCAAGCCTTTGTGCATGCGGAGCTTTTTAGGGCTCATCTTAGCATCTTCAGTGCTATGCTTTGTTTTAAGCTACGCTAGC